GTTTAAAATCAGAGGATAATTTAATATTAAGATACTAGCTTTGGGAGCTAGATACAGGGGTTTAAATCCCCTTCCTTTGAAAAAATCTATGTATTAAATTTCAGTTAAATTTGCCTGTGGTTTTTGACAACAGAATTAATTTGTCTTCTAGGCGGCCTAGAATTGGGAAAATTACAATAAAAATTATAAAGTACACTGTTGATGCAATTTGTGTTATTAAAATAAATGGATGTTCGGCTGGCTCTCCTCCTAATCAGGTGAGTAGTGCTAGATCAGCGATTAGAATTCAAAATGTAATTTGAGCAAGTGGGCGGAATTGGATACCACGCTGTTTAGAGGTATGGGTAAATGGAATAACTAGGAGGATTATGATGGCTGCTGCTAAAGCTAAAACTCCTCCTAATTTATTAGGGATAGAGCGTAGAATCGCATAGGCAAATAGGAAATATCATTCCGGTTTAATATGAGGTGGGGTGCTAAGAGGATTGGCGTAAATAAAATTGTCTGGTTCACCTAGTGCATTTGGGGCTAAAAGGGAAATTATAAAAAGAACCCCAAGTAAAATAACAAAGCCTAAAATATCTTTGAAAGAGAAGTATGGGTGGAATTGAATTTTATCCAAGTTAGAGTTAATTCCTAGGGGATTATTAGACCCTGTTTGGTGAAGAAACATAATGTGAATTATAGTTATTGCTGCTAAAATAAATGGTAAAATAAAATGGAATGTGAAGAACCGGGTTAGGGTGGCGTTTGATACTGAGAAGCCTCCTCATAATCATACTACAATATCGTCTCCTACGTAAGGTACTGCTGAAATTAAGTTTGTAATAACAGTTGCCCCTCAGAAGGATATTTGCCCTCATGGAAGTACATAGCCAACGAAGGCAGTGGCTGCAGTTAATGCAAATAAAATGACTCCAACGTTTCATGTTTCTTTATATAAATAAGAGCCGTAGTAGATTCCTCGCCCAATGTGAGCATAAATACAAATGAAGAATATAGAGGCCCCATTAGCGTGAAGATTTCGTATAAGTCATCCGTTGTTAACATCGCGACAAATGTGTATAACTGAAGAAAAGGCTAGTTCAGTGTTAGCGGTGTAATGTATCGCAAGAATTAATCCTGTAATAATTTGTAAGATTAGACATAGGCTCAAGAGTGAGCCAAAATTTCATCAGGCCGAGATATTAGCAGGAGAAGGAAGGTCAACTAGCATGCTATTACCTAGTGATAGAAGGGGGTGAGTTTTTCGAATAATAGTTGGTGGGTGGGACATTAGTCAGATTACAATTAAAAAAAAAAATTTTAAAATTACAATTAAAAAAAAAAATTTTAAAATTACAATTAAAAAAAAAATTTTAAAATTACAATTAAAAAAAAAATTTTTAAAATTACAATTAAAAAACCAAAAATTTTTAAAAATTGTGATTGGTAGTTCTTATAGTTGAATTCTACAACGGTGGTTTTTCAAGTCGCTGGTTTAAGTTAAAGTCTTAATGAGAATGCTGCTTTAAGAAGAAATTAGATCTTCATTCGCTGGTTTACAAGACCAGTGCTTTATATTTAAGCTATCAAAGCTTTAATAAGTTTAGGTAAATGACCAAAAGTTCGCCGGTTCCTGAGGGGGTTGACGGTAGCAATGAACTTGGGGGGTCAAAGGGGGTAAGGGGGTTGTCGTGAAACCGCGGGACGAGAGATTATTGAAGCTGGGAAAGGTATATCATATATGCCCTATGCCTGGATGGATGTGAGACTTCAGTGAAACATACTTGTATACCCTCCGGGAAATCGAGCTTAGCAGTTGTATGCCAAGAGTGATAAAAAGAGTACCTTAGTCTAGGGATAAGCTTATGCAATGAATTGTAATGATATTTGGAGGAGTAGGTACTTATGTTATTATATATACCTATGCCATAGAGGCATATACCTATGTCATTATATATACCTATGCCATAGAGGCATACACCTATGCCGGGTAGGGCATAGGGGAAAATAGAGGAAGTGGTTAGAAGTGCTCTAATATAAAAGTAATAAGTTTTTTAGAGCATATGTTAAGTTTAATTATATGTTTTTTTATAATGTTTTTATTGGGGGTAGCTGTGGTTGTTTTAAGCCCGTCTCCCTATTTTTCTGCTTTAGGCTTGGTGTTTGTTGCTGTTTCTGGGTGTTTTGTTGTTTTATATCATGGGGGTACATTTTTATCTTTAGTTCTAGTGTTGTTATATCTTGGGGGTATGATAGTAGTCTTTGTGTATTCGGCAGCTTTGGCCGCTGATCCTTACCCTGAAATTCTTGGGGGTCGGTTATTTTGGTTTTTTATAATTTGTGTTCTATGTGTTTGCTTCGCTGGTTATTTTTATTTTAATAATTTTTTATTAAGTACTTCAGTAGCTTGTGAGGGTGTGGACTATACGGGAGGTATTTTCGGGGCTGAATGGTTGGGAGTGACGACTTTTTATGAGGTTGGGTTTATCCTTATATTAGCTGGGTGAGCTTTATTGGTTTGTTTATTTTCTGTTTTAGTGGTGGTTCGTGGGGTAGATCGTGGGGCCCTGCGAGCTGTGAGACTTAGTGTAATTATAGCTAGGGCAAAGGCTATTAATGGTAGAGTAGCAGAGTTTAAGCGGTGTGCTTCTGTTAATATTGTTGAGGGCTTTAGTTGGTTATTTGCTAGACCTTTTGGTCCAATTTTTTCAAGTCAAGTCAGATCTGTGGCTTGTGTTATTAATTTCTGGCTTCATGTTAGGGAGAGACGGGATAATATACGATGAATAATGTGAGGGTAGAATGCTAGTTGGGTAAAAAAGGAGAATACAGTTTGGTTGATTTTTTTATTAGTTAGTTCAATAGAAATAACTAAGCTAATAATAAATATAATGAGGGCAATGGTTTTAATATAGGTTGGTATTGTAAAAATTTGAGGCTTTATTGGTGGGAGGGTACTTGTAAGAATTAACCCTGAGATTATGCTACCTCAAGCTAGTCGTTTTAGGGGATTTTTAATGAAGTTGTTTTCGTGTGTTGGAGTTAAGGCTAAGTATCGGGGGGTGCCAGAAGCTGACATGATAATTAGTCGTGAGCTATAGGCAGTTGTTAGTGTTACAGCTAGGAGAGTAACTATTAGGGCTCAGGCATTGGTATAGGAGGTGTTTAGGGCTTCTAAAATAAGATCTTTTGTGAAGAAGCCAGCTAGGAATGGTAGGCCTATAAGTGCTGCGGATCCAATGGTTATACAGGATGTTGTCAGAGGGAGGTTATTATTTAAACAACTGAATTTTCGAATGTCTTGTTCATTATTTATATTGTGGATAATACTTCCTGAGCATAAGAAGAGTATAGCTTTAAAGAAGGCATGTGTGCATATGTGGAGGAAGGCAATGTGAGGGTGATTGAGGCCAATTGCTACTATTATTAGGCCTAACTGGCTTGATGTAGAGAAGGCAATAATTTTTTTAATATCATTTTGTGTTGTTGCACAAAGGGCAGCGAAAATGGTGGTTATTGCTCCAAGGCATAGAGTTATTTCTAGTATAAATGGGTAGTTTTGAAATAATGGGTGGAGTCGAATAAGGAGGAATACCCCTGCAACAACTATAGTGCTTGAGTGAAGTAGGGCTGAAACAGGAGTGGGGCCTTCTATTGCAGCTGGGAGTCAAGGGTGAAGTCCGAACTGAGCTGACTTCCCTGTGGCTGCAATTAAGAATCCTAGAGTTGGAATAATATATTGTTGGTTAGATAGTAGCAGTGTAATTTGTTGTAGGTCTCATGAGTTAGTATTAGAGCATATTCATACTATACTCATTATTAGTCCAATGTCTCCAATTCGGTTGTAGGCTACTGCTTGAAGGGCAGAAACATTAGCTTTTGTCCGACCTGATCATCAGCTAATTAGAAGGAAGGATATAATTCCTACTCCCTCTCAACCAATAAATAATTGTAATAGGTTGTTTGCAGAGATAAAGGTAATTATTGTGATTAAAAATAGAAGAAGATATTTAAAGAATTTGTCTACAAGTCGTTCCTTCTCTATGTATCATTGTGAGAATTCTATAATACTTCAGGTGATTACTAAGGCGATTGGGGTAAAGATAGCAGTATATTTGTCAATTTTAAAAGATAGGGCAATATTAAATAGAGTTCAATCTATTCAGGGCTTTAGTGTAAGGGTGGTTTCTATATTTTCATTTAGATAGATGGTTAGTGGGATTAGGCTAATAAATATGGAAGTTTTGACTAGTTTTGTTGTGAAAATTATAGATGGTTTTGGTATAATAATTGGGGGAAGAAGAATAATAATTGTAAGTAGTGCTCCGGAGTTTATAATTAAGGTTAGATAGTTAGAATTCATTAGCTTCTACTTGGATTTGCACCAAGATTGGTGGCACCTAAGGCCAGCGGATTTCTGCTTATCCTTTAGAAGCTCGAGAGGACTGTGGAGTTGAACCTCAGGGGAAAGAATTAGCAGTTCTTAGTGCTACCTTGCTCCTCTCGGCAGGCAGAGGGGTTTTAACCTTCATTATTAGACTCACAATCTAATGTTTTATTTAAACTATGCGTGCTTCTAATTATGATAGCGCTTGGGTTAATGATAAGAAGAATAACAGGGGCTATATGTATAAGTATTAGTAAATGTTCTCGAGTGGTACTAGGATTAACTGGTGCATGTTTGTTGGGGTGTTCATGTTGAGTTATAATAAGCATGTTTAATGAGAAAAGAGCGGTTAAGGTTATGCTTAGGCCTAGTAGAATAATAGTTCAGTTTGATCAGTTAAATAAGGAGGTAATAATTAGAATTTCTGCTATAAAATTTGGGAATGGAGGTAGAGCTATATTGGCAAAGGTTATTATTAGTCATCAAAATGATATCAGGGGGAATAAGGCTTGTAGGCCTCGATTTATGAAGATTGAGCGTGTATGGGTACGCTCATATGTAATATTAGCCAGACAAAATAAGCCTGATGAGACTAATCCGTGTGCGATTATTATTGCAAGAGCTCCAGATCATGCTCATGGTGTTATTGTAAAAATTCCAGCTACTACTAGGCCTATGTGGCTAACAGATGAGTAGGCGATTATAGATTTTAGATCTGTTTGTCGTAGACAAATAGAGCTGGTTACAATTATTCCCCATATGGCAATAATTATAAAAGGAACAGCTAAGTCTTTAGTTAGTGGAATAAATAAGGATGACATACGAATCATACCATAACCTCCTAGTTTTAATAGAATTGCGGCTAAGATTATAGACCCTGCAATTGGGGCTTCTACGTGAGCTTTTGGTAATCATAAGTGAAAGATATAAAGAGGTATTTTAATTAGAAAGGCTAAAAAGCAAGCAACTCATCATAAGGCCTCAGATCATGGTGAATTTGAGAGTAGTGAGAGGTCAGATAGCGGAATAATATAGGTTGATAGAGAGTTTAAGTTGGTTTGGATTATAATGAGGGCTAGAAGGAGTGGGAGGGAGGCGGATAGTGTATAGAAGAGGAAGTATAGGCCAGCTGTAAGTCGTTCTTTTTGATTTCCTCAGCGAGTAATAATTAAAAGGGTTGGGATTAAGGTAGTCTCAAAGGCGATATAGAATATTAGTAGGTTGGAGGCTCCAAAAGTAATACATAAAAGGATTTGAAGAAGAATAAGTAGAGAGATTATTGTTTTTTGTCGTGTAATTGGTTCAGTTTTTATATGTGCTTGGCTGGCTATAATAGTTAAAGGTAATAATCAGCAAGATAGTATAATTAGTGGGCATGAAAATTGATCAATGCTTAAGAGGGGGTTAGTTGAGTTGTGTTCAGCTATATCTATGTTTAATGTGAGTGTTGATAGAGTTGCAATTAAAAAACTGAAGAAAGTTGTAGCAGTTCATAATATGCTTTTTTTATTAATTAAAAAGGTTATTGGAATTAGTATAATTGAGGGGATAATAAGTTTTAGCATTTTAACAGGTTTAGGGCTTTTAATTGGTCTGTGTTGTGAGTACGAGCTGTTGCGATTATTAGGGATAGTCCTATGCCTGCCTCACAGGCTGAAAATGTTAAGATAATAAGTGGTGCTGCTATTATCGGGAGGGATGTGTTGTTTAGGGCTCATAATGCTGTGGAGACATATAATGCTAGGGCTATACTTTCTAAGGTGAGTAAAAGTGAAAGAAGGTGTTTTCGTTGCAGGGATAGACCTAATAGGGCTAAAAAGAATGATGTAAAAATTAATGTCAGGGGCATAGTGAGTAGGTGTTCCTGAAAGTTCAGGATTAATTGAGCCGAAATCAATTGTCTTAGTTAGACTAAACCCCAATGGATTATTCTGCTCAGTCTAGGCCACCTTGTAATCATTCATAGACTAGGCCTAGTGTAAGAAGGATAATAAATAGGGAGGCTCAAAGAAGGGTGAATTCTGGGTGGAGAATGTTGGTTGCTCATGGGGATGGGAGGAGAAGGGCAATTTCTAAGTCGAATAGCAAAAATAGAATAGCCACTAGGAAGAATCGAAGGGAAAATGGCAGGCGAGCAGATCCTTGTGGGTCGAAGCCGCATTCGTAGGGGGAAAGCTTTTCACTATCAGGTTTTATGATTGGTAATCAAAATGCTAGTAAGGCTAAAATAGATGATAGAGTTGAAGTTAGGATAATTATGATTATGAAGGAGTTCATGTGCCTTTTCTTGGGTTTTTACCAGGTTTGGTTGGTTGGAGGCCAACTATATTAAATGTATTAAAAAGGCAGGTTGGGTTAAGATCCTCATCAGTAGATTGAAATATATAAGAACAGTCAAACGACGTCTACAAAGTGTCAATATCATGCAGCGGCCTCAAAGCCGAAGTGATGTTTTGAGGTAAAATGGTATTGTATATGTCGTACTAAACATGTAAGTAGAAATAGAGAGCCAATAATTACATGTAAACCGTGGAAGCCTGTTGCGACAAAAAAAGTTGAGCCGTATACGCTGTCTGCCATTGTGAATGGGGTTTCATAATATTCTATGACTTGAAGAGCTGTAAAGTAGAGTCCGAGCAGCACTGTTAGGGCTAGAGCTTGGGTTGCTTCTGTTCGGTTTTTTTCAGTAATACTATGGTGGGCCCAGGTTACGGAGACTCCTGAGGCAAGTAGTACTGCAGTATTTAATAGTGGTACCTCAAATGGGTTTAGTGGGTTAATTCCTGTAGGAGGTCATGTTAGGCCAAGTTCTAGGGTTGGTGCTAGGCTGGCGTGATAGAAGGCTCAGAAAAAACCTGCGAAAAAACAGACTTCTGAAATAATAAATAAGATTATTCCATAACGAAGACCTTGTTGGACTGGAGAAGTATGGTGGCCAAGAAAAGTGCCTTCTCGAACAACGTCTCGTCATCATTGATATATTGTAAGAAGTATTAGAATTAGACCAAGTGTTATTAGGATACAAGAATTTTTATGGAATCATATGGCTAGGCCGGAAGTTATTAATAGTGCGGCGCCAGCACCGGTTAGGGGTCAGGGGCTTGGGTCTACCATGTGGTATGCGTGAGCTTGGTGGGACATAGACGTTTTCTTGAAGATAAAGGGTTAAAAGTAGAATAAAGACGTAGGCTTGAATTATAGCAACGGCTAGTTCTAGAATAGTTAAGAGGAATAGTAGTAATGAAGTGGCTAGGGTAAGTGAAATAGCTGGTATTACTGCGAAGGTGGTAATAGAGATCAGTTGAATAAGTAGATGCCCAGCTGTTAAATTAGCAGTTAGTCGGACTCCTAATGCGATGGGCCGGATAATAAGGCTAATAGTTTCGATAATAACAAGTATAGGAATAAGTGCGATTGGGGTGCCTTCTGGTAATAGGTGGGCCAGGGCTTCTGTTGGTTTTTTTTGTATACCAATAAGAACAGTAGCTAATCACATCGGTACTGCTAATCCTATATTTATGGATAGCTGGGTAGTAGGTGTATAAGTATATGGTAATAATCCTAGAAGATTAATTGTTAAGATAAATATTATAGAGGCTATACAGATTAGGGCTCATTTATGTCCTTGCGTATTAATTGGAACAAATAGTTGTTTAGTAATAGTTATTAGTAAGGGTATTAGTAATGTATGATAGCGAGATTTAATAAAATTTGGTGTTTGTAAAATTAGTAAAATGCTAGGAATTAATATGGCTAATCAGGATAGAGGAAGCCCAAGTATTGTTGGAGAACTAAATTGATCAAAGATTGCTAGTGTCATGGTCAGGTTCAGGTGGGTTGTTTGGGTTTAATGGCTTGTTGAGTAGAGACAGTGTTTTGTGTTTGGTAAAATATAATAGTTGGCATAATTAATAGTAAAATAATTAATCATGATACTGTAAGTATAGAGAATCAAGGGGCAGGCTCAAGTTGTGGCATATCACTAAGGGAGAACATATTCACCCTTCTTCAGCTTAAAAGGCTGATGCTAAAGTTAGCTTCTTAGTGGCAGTATATGTGTTGAGATTATAATCCGTTAGTAGTTCAATCTTCGAAGTATGGAAGAGGAACAGCTTCTAGTGCGATTGGTATAAAACTATGATTTGCGCCACAGATTTCTGAGCATTGGCCAAAGTATAGACCTGGTCGAATTGTAATAAATGTTGCTTGATTTAATCGGCCTGGGACCGCATCTACTTTAGTACCTAAAGACGGGATAGTTCAGGAGTGGATAACATCTTCTGATGTAATTAACATGCGAATGGGGGATTCTATTGGTACTACAATGCGATGGTCTACATCTAGAAGGCGAATTCCTCCTGGTTCAAGTTCGTTGGTCGGTGTTATGTAAGAGTCAAATTCTATTTGATTGTAATCAGTGTATTCGTAGGACCAGTATCATTGGTGGCCAACTGCTTTAATGGTTAAATGTGGATCACTAATTTCATCGGTAAGATAAAGAATGCGTAGGGATGGGAGAGCAATTATAATGAGGACAATGGCTGGTATAACTGTTCATACGATTTCTACTTCTTGTGAGTCAAGAGAATGTTTATTTGTTAATTGGGTTGAAACTATTAGAATAATGAGGTAAAAAATTAATACACTAATTAAGAATACGACTGTTAGAGTATGATCATGGAAATGAATGAGTTCTTCTATAATAGGGGAGGCTGCATCTTGAAGTCCTAGTTGAGCTTGCTGTGCCATAAGCAAGATACATGAGTGTAAGGCTCATAATATTACCTTGACAAGGTAGTGTAATATTTTTACTAGTATCTTAAGAAAGTGGCAGATATGGTTATGCATCTGGCTTGAAACCAGCGTAGGGGGGTTCGAATCCCTCTTTTCTTGAAATTAGCTTGAACATAAGCTGGTTCTTCATAAGTGTGATAAGGGGGTGGGCAGCCATGAAGTCATTCAATATTTGTGTTAAGGAGATCTGTAGCAACAGCTTTACGTTTAGCAGAGAAAGCTTCTCATAAGATAAATATAAATAGTATAACAGCGATTAATGAGATTGTTGATCCAATTGAGGAAACTACATTTCATGTAGTATAGGCATCTGGGTAGTCTGAGTAGCGTCGTGGTATGCCGGCTAAACCTAGGAAGTGTTGAGGGAAGAATGTGAGATTTACACCAGTAAATATAATTACGAAGTGTGCTTTTGATCAAGTTTCGTTGAGTGTATAGCCTGTGAATAGTGGGAATCAGTGAACGAAGCCGGCTATGATTGCAAAAACAGCTCCTATAGATAATACATAATGGAAGTGAGCTACTACATAGTAAGTATCATGAAGGATAATATCTAGAGATGAGTTGGATAAAACAATTCCGGTAAGTCCTCCTACAGTAAATAAGAAAATAAAGCCTAGGGCTCATAGCATTGGGGTGTGTCATATGATTTTTCCACCATGGAGAGTGGCTAATCAGCTAAAGACTTTAACTCCTGTGGGGATAGCAATAATTATTGTGGCTGATGTAAAGTAGGCTCGTGTGTCAACGTCTATACCTACTGTGAATATGTGGTGAGCTCATACAATAAAGCCTAGTAGTCCAATAGCCATTATTGCTCAGACTATTCCTATATACCCGAATGGTTCTTTTTTCCCGGCGTAGTAGGCAACTACATGAGAGATAATTCCAAAGCCTGGTAGGATCAGAATATAAACTTCAGGGTGCCCAAAGAATCAAAATAGGTGTTGGTATAAAATTGGGTCTCCTCCTCCTGCTGGGTCAAAAAAGGATGTATTTAAATTGCGATCTGTTAAAAGTATAGTGATGGCGGCTGCAAGTACAGGAAGTGATAGAAGAAGAAGTACTGCGGTAATTAAAACAGATCAAACAAATAAAGGAGTTTGATATTGTGTTATAGTTGGGGGTTTTATATTGAAGATTGTTGTAATAAAGTTGACTGCTCCTAGAATTGATGAAATTCCGGCTAAATGTAGGGAGAAAATTGTTAAGTCAACGGAGGCCCCTGTGTGGGCTAAGTTTCCTGCTAGAGGTGGGTATACGGTTCATCCTGTGCCAGCCCCTGCTTCAACTCCTGCGGAGGCTAAAAGTAGGAGTAGTGAGGGTGGAAGTAATCAAAAGCTTATGTTGTTTATACGAGGGAAGGCTATATCAGGGGCACTAAGTATGAGTGGTACAAGTCAGTTTCCGAAGCCTCCAATTATAATTGGCATAACTATAAAGAAAATTATAACGAAAGCATGGGCGGTTACGATAACGTTAAAAATTTGGTCATCTCCTAGTAAAGTGCCTGGTTGACTTAGTTCTGCTCGAATAAGAATACTTAAAGCGGTTCCCACTATTCCTGCTCAGGCCCCGAAGATTAGATATAGGGTGCCGATGTCTTTATGATTAGTAGAGAATAATCAACGAATGAGAGTCACTGGTAGGATGGCCGAATGTTTAGGCGGTGGGCTGTAGACCCGCTTACAGAGATTTAATTTCTCTTTCTATCAATATTGACCCTGTGGTGAAGTTCACGTCAGATTGCAAATCTGAAGATACAGAAGTGGATTCTGTTGGGGTCTTAGATCAAAGCTAAAATTAGCACTTAGCTGTTAACTAAGAGGTTGTAAGTATAATACTTGCTGGTCTAGATAAAAAATTTTAGCTTAATTTAAAGCATCTGATTTGCGTTCAGAAGATGTGAGTATATCTTGCAAATTTTAGAATCAGAAATTAAGGGTAGTATCCCTTACTGTAAGCTTTGAAGGCTTAGAGTCTATATAACTTAAATTTCTAGTGTATAGTAAAGATTGCTATTAGTTGAGGTGTTAGAATAAATAGGTTGATTGATAATATAGTCATGAGAGTCATAGGTTTATTTGGGGTTACACGTCAAAGAGTTAGATTTGTTGTTGGGCAGGGAGGTGATAAAATAATTGATAGATAGCATATTCGAGTATAAAAGAATAGACTTAGTAGTGAGCCTATTATTATTATGAATAGGTAAATGGCAAGGTTTTGGTTGGCGAGTTCAACTGATGCTAGAAGTTTATTAGCGAATCCTGTAAGTGGCGGTAGGCCCCCTAAAGAGAGTAGTAGAGTTAATAAGAGTATTTGAGAAATCTGGTTGTGTTTATTTATGGTAAGAGCTGTAATTTTATTGGCTTTTAAAATATTGAGGGCGATGAATGTTGTGCTTGTAAGTAGACAATAGATTAGTGTTGTAATTCAAGTGATTGTTGGGTTAAATGGAGCTATACTAGCAATTCAGCCCATGTGGGCGATTGATGAATAGGCCATGATTTTTCGTGTTTGAGTTTGGTTTAGGCCTCCTCATCCTCCAATAAAGACTGATAACAAGGCGGGGCCAAGAATAAATATACTATTTTGATCTTGTGCAATTTGAATAAGGAGAGCGATTGGGGCTAATTTTTGTCAAGTTGCTAGAATTATGCCTGTAGTAAGATCTAACCCTGCTATTACTTCTGGAAGTCAGAAGTGTATAGGGGCTATGCCTAGTTTAAGTATTAGAGCAAGAGTTATGGCATTAAGAATGATTGGATCACTTGAGGGGCCGATTGCTCAATTTCCTGAGTGTCAAGCGGCCAAACAAGCAGTAATAAGAAGTGTGGCAGAGCCTGCACTTTGAGCAATGAAGTACTTAGTGGTTGCTTCAATAGAACGTGGGTGGTGTGTTTTGGCTATTAACGGGATAATAGCAATTGTATTAATTTCTAATCCGATTCAAGCTAGAATTCAGCTGGTGCTTGAAAATGTTACAAGTGTGCCAAGACCTAGGGTTATTAGTAGTGTAGATTGAATTAAGGGGGATAGCATATAGTAAGAGATGTAGGTAACATCATATTTGGGGTATGGGCCCAAAAGCTTCATTTAGCTTATCTTACTTAGGATGTGGTGTAACGGAAACACGGAGGGTTTTGGTCTCTCAGATTAAAGTTCGAATCTTTTCATGCTAATAAGGAAGAAAGGGGGTAATATCCCCTGTAGTCACTCTATCAAAGTGGTTCCTATTTTCGGACATACTTCCAACTATTAAAAATTCAGTTTGTGCTTAGTGTTTATATTTGTGGGACTCCAGTTCCTCCAAAGGATACAGCGAGGGATAATTGAAGAGTAAAGAGGGCTAGGTTAAGGGGTAGGAAGTTTTTTCATATAAGGTGTATTAGTTGATCATATCGGAATCGTGGATATGAGGCCCGAATTCACAGGAATAAGATAATGAGGGGGGTTGCTTTTATCATTACATTAATAATTGGTAAGATATTTAAATTGTTTGACCCAAGAGGCCCTAAAAACATAATTGCTGTGAGGGTGTTTATGAATAAGATGTTAGAGTATTCAGCTAGAAAAAATAAAGCAAATGGACCTCCAGCATATTCTACATTAAAACCAGAGACAAGTTCTGATTCTCCTTCAGTTAAATCAAATGGAGTTCGGTTTGTTTCTGCTAAAGTAGATACAAATCATATTGCTGCTAGGGGTCAGCTTGAGAGTAAGAATCAGGTATGTTCTTGTGTGTAAATAAAGGCTTGTAGAGAAAACCCTCCTGTTAAGATAATTAAACATAGTAGGATCAAGCCTAGGCTTACTTCATAGGAAATAGTTTGGGCTACAGCTCGAAGTGCTCCAATTAATGCATATTTTGAATTAGAGGCTCAGCCTGAGCCAAGGGTGGCGTATACTGATAAACTTGAAATTGCTATAATTACAAGAAGTGTTAGATTAATGGTAGAGATTGATTGTGGTATAGGGATAAATATTCAGAGGGATAGAGCTAAGGTTAGTGCTATAATAGGAGCCGTAATAAATAGGGCTGGGGAGGCTGCAATAGGTCATACGGGTTCTTTTAGAAATAGTTTTACTCCGTCTGCAATAGGTTGTAAAAGTCCTATAAATCCGACTACATTAGGTCCTTTGCGAAGTTGTATATAACCTAGGGTTTTTCGTTCAACTATTGTTAGAAATGCTACTGCAAGTAGAACTATTAAAACTAAAATTAAAGCGGATGTTAATATAACTAGCATGATTTATTTGGAAGGGGATTTGCACCCCTGGTATAAGGGCTTAAACCTTGTGCAATTACTGAGCTCTGCCATCCAAATAAACTTGTCTAGTTATTATTTAAGGTTGCTTACTATTCTTATTAAGTTGATCTCATAAGATTGATATAGGGTTTGCATAAGTGTATAGACCCTTGCTTCGCCGGTCCTTTCGTACTGGGGAAGTAGCAAACATAGATAGAAACTGACCTGGATTACTCCGGTCTGAACTCAGATCACGTGGGGCTTTAATCGTTGAACAAACGAACCTTTAATAGCTTTTGCGCCATTGGGGTGCCCCGATCCAACATCGAGGTCGTAAACCCTTTCGTTGATTCGGGCTCGTGGAAAGGATTGCGCTGTTATCCCTGGGGTAACTTGTTTCGTTAGGCAGCAAGTGATGCTGGGTCTATTAACGTTAGTTTTACTAGTACTTAGAGTTGTAACTCTAGGTTAAGAAAATTGTATTTTCGTCGTCGTGGATATTACTTTTGTTCCGTGGTTGCCCCAACCTAAAACTGTGCATCGTAAATAGTGATTATGCGATGTAAATGTTTGGAAGCTCCACAGGGTCTTCTCGTCTTATGGGTTTATACCCGCCTTTGCACGGGTAGGTCAATTTCATTGATAGGGATAAGGAGACAGTTATGCCCTCGTGTAACCTTTCATTCCAGTCTTAATTTACAAGACAAGTGATTACGCTACTTTTACACGGTCAAAGTACCGCGGCCATTCAATATTAATCATTGGGCAGGTCTTGCCTCCAATAGGGTGTTCTTATCTGGAGGTGATGTTTTTGGTAAACAGGCGAGGCATGTGTTTGCCGAGTTCCTTCTCATCCTTTATATCTTCTATATTATGTTCCAGTGTAGGATTAACGGTTATTAGTTCTTGTTTTTCCTGTCGGTAGGTGCGTTGATGACTTCCTGTTGTTTTAAGGGCCGTTAATTTCCAGTGGTTGGTCCGATCTGGTTTACACTTACATTTAGAGGGGTGCGGCCTCAAATTACTAATCTTAGCAGGATATTTCCTATAATATAGGATTACTTAATAGTGGTTATAGGGTCTTTATATATTATGGTATTTAAAGTTTGGTAAACTTAAGCTGTAACGCTTTTCTTCTTGGTGGCTGCTTTTAGGCCTACTTAAGTTTATAGATGTAATATTATCTAATTAATAGAGCTGTATCTCTGTTCACTAGGGCTGTACCCCTAGTGAATAAAACTTAAAGTGTAGAGGAGTAAGATGTTTAAATTTATAAGTAATTTTGTTGCTTATCTACAAATTAAGATCAAGCTTAAACTTGTTTCTTAAGTAACCAGCTATCACTAGGCTCGGTAGGCTTTTCACCTCTACCCAGGGCTTTTTCCAATCTTTTGCCACAGATACGGATTAACCCTTATAGGTAATCCCAGGGTAGCTCGTCTAGTTTCGGGGGGGCGGCAGTATTTTCGGGTCTACTTGCTAAGCCATGATGCAAAAGGTACAAGATTTTATCTTTGCTTTGTTTTACTTAATCAATCTGTTTCATCACTTTTTCAATGTTCCCTTGCGGTACTGTATATGTATAATTTTTTTCTATCACCTATACTAAAATGGGGGTAATGGTTTGCTGTAAAATATGTGAAATTGTTTAATAATCATAAATTAAAAGTTGTTAGATAAATATATTTAGATCAGTAATCAGAAGATCTTGAATCGCACAAGAATATTTTCGGTGTAAGGGAAATGCTTAACTTTTAAGCTATCTTCTGTTTTCCAAGCGCACCTTCCGGTACGCTTACCATGTTACGACTTTTCTCCGGGGGGTGAGGAGAGTGACGGGCGGTGTGTACGCACCCTAGTGGCCAACTTCAACTAGACAAACTATTCTTGTTTACTGCTAAATCCACCTTCAAAATTATTTCATTAAATTATTCGTATACTCTGGGGAGAGAGTGTAGCCCATCTCTGCCTGCCTCATAGGCTGCACCTCGACCTGACGTGTTTGCATAAATAGCTTCTTTGCCTACGGTTATTCTTTTATAAGGTTGGCTGGCGACGGCGGTATATAGACTGGTGGCGAGAGGCGGTGGGGTTAAAACGTGGGGTATCGGGTTATAGGACAGGCTCCTCTAGGTGGGTTTAGGGTGCCGTCAAGTTCTTTGGGTTTTAAACGATTGTTCGTAGTGCCCTGGCGACGGTGGTTTATTTATGGCAGGCATAGCGGGGTATCTAATCCCGGTTTGTGAGTTTTGCTTTCGTGATGTCAAAGTGAGTTTATTAGTATAGATTCTTTCGATGTTGAGATATTTAGGCATACCTATTCAACTAGCAGGCATGATGGCTTCTATAGTATTAATTAAGCTAGTATTTTAATCACGCTTTGTGCCGGAGATATCAGCTTGAGCTCCTCGTATAACCGCGGTGGCTGGCACGAGGTTTACCAGCTCTAAAATATGTAACTTAGTCGGGCTTGCGTCCATAGCTTAAGGTTTATCACTGCTGAGTACCCTTGAGGGTGTGGGTGGCTAGGTGTTGTGGGCTAACTTGTTGTGAGCCTGATACCATCTCTTTTTTATATTTATAGTTAAAGGAGGTCCTCACGGGAGTGCGGAAACTTGCATGTGTAATTTCATATATAGTTGATATTAAGGCTGGAACTAATCCTTTGTGTCAAGGGGTTCGAGAACCATTTTAGCAGCTTCAGTGCTCTGCTTTAATGTTAAGCTACTCTTGAC